GGATCTGAATGTGACTGAAATGCACGATCTTCACAGGTATCACTTTTCACGATACCTAAACCTAAAAGGTGGAATAGCGATTTTCGAACCATTTCCTATAAGAGAATGGTTTCCATTACTTTGAGAAATGGATTCTATATCAAACTATAGCTATTGCATTAAAGAAGAAAAGAAACTAATAGAAGTCGAAGACGCGGAATGGTAGTGAATAGAGAAAAAGATTCTTCTGATTTTCTTGTTCCTGAAAATATTCGATCTATCTCCTAGACGCCGTAGAGAATTGAGAATTTTCATGTCTTTCAATTCTCGTACTCGTAATTGGAAAGTTACGGAAGGAGATCCATCATTTTGCAATGAAAACAACATAAAAAACTCTGGACAATTTCGAAATCAGACCAAGCGTCTTAATACATATGCAAAAAAATTCATTATTGGCCCACCATTGATTACAAGATTTAGCTTTTATGAATCGCTATTGGTTTGATACGAATAATGGCAGTCGTTTCAGTATGTTAAGGATACAGATGTATCCACAATTCATTTAGAGTTACTTAATAGCCTATTTCTTATACTATATCTCTATCCCGTGAAATTCTCGAGCCCAAAGATGGATGCATATGCTGTGTTTCATTTTGCTAAATGATATCAATTAAATGGTATATCAATTCTATAAATTGGATATAGCAATAAATAAATCAGCAAAATTCTTTTATTTTAGATAGAAGAAATGTTTCTTCTATCTAAAATAAAAGAATGTACCCTTCTATCCAAATCCAATTTGCATCGATAAAATAAATCCAAATTCCAGATTCCAGCAGTAGATGAATAATTGCAAATTTTTGTGTGTACGAGATTAGAATAACTTAAAAATAACTGACATAATTTTTTATTTTTCCTGATCAGAAAAATACATGAAAAACAAAGGAGGTAGAAAAATTTGTTGATTTATGGTTAAAGAAGAAAAACAAGAAAACAGGGGTTCTGTTGAATTTCAAGTATTCAGTTTCACCAATAAGATACGGAGACTTGCTTCACATTTAGAATTACACAAAAAAGATTTTTCATCGGAAAGAGGTCTACGAAGACTTTTGGGAAAACGTCAACGTTTGCTGGCTTATTTGGCAAAGAAAAATAGAGTACGTTATAAGAAATTAATAAGTCAGTTGGATATTCGGGAGAAGTAATTTAATCGTTCAAATTTTTTTCTTATTTTATTAGTAGTCTTATAGTAGTCTTAGATTTTGCATTTTGATGAGCCTCGTTTTGAGGAATTCATGGAATAATCCATTTTCATGGAATAAAGAATAAGAACAAGGATATGAGTCTATCGCTTAAAAGAAAAGATCTCATGATAGTCAATATGGGTCCTCAACACCCATCAATGCATGGTGTTCTTCGACTAATTGTTACTCTCGATGGTGAAGATGTTATTGATTGCGAACCCATATTAGGGTATTTACACAGAGGAATGGAAAAAATTGCGGAAAACAGAAGTATTATACAATACTTGCCTTATGTAACACGATGGGATTATTTAGCTACTATGTTTACAGAAGCAATAACGGTAAATGCACCAGAATTCTTGGAGAATATTCAAATACCCCAAAGAGCCAGCTATATTAGAGTAATTATGTTAGAATTGAGCCGTATAGCTTCTCATTTGTTATGGCTTGGACCTTTTATGGCGGATCTCGGGGCACAGACTCCTTTTTTCTACATTTTTAGAGAGAGAGAATTGATATATGATCTATTTGAAGCTGCTACAGGTATGCGAATGATGCATAATTACTTTCGCATCGGAGGGGTAGCTGCCGATCTCCCTTATGGATGGATGGATAAATGTTTAGATTTCTGTGATTATTTTTTACAAGGAGTTGTTGAATATCAACAACTTATTACACAGAATCCTATTTTTTTAGAACGAGTTGAAGGGGTTGGTTTTATTAGCGGAGAAGAAGCTGTAAATTGGGGCTTATCAGGACCAATGTTACGAGCTTCTGGAATACAATGGGATCTTCGTAAAATCGATCCTTATGAGTCTTACAATCAATTCGATTGGAAAGTCCAATGGCAAAAAGAAGGAGATTCGTTAGCTCGCTATTTAGTACGAGTCGGTGAAATGAGGGAATCCATAAAAATTATTCAACAGGCTGTAGAGAAAATTCCTGGAGGACCTTATGAGAATTTAGAAGCCCGACGCTTTAAGAAAGCAAAGAATCCCGAATGGAATGATTTTGAATATAGATTTCTTGGTAAAAAGCCTTCGCCCAATTTTGAATTATCAAAGCAAGAGCTTTATGTAAGAGTAGAAGCTCCAAAAGGCGAATTAGGAATTTATCTGGTAGGAGATGATAGTCTTTTCCCATGGAGATGGAAAATTCGTCCACCAGGTTTTATTAATTTGCAAATTCTTCCTCAGCTAGTTAAAAAAATGAAATTGGCTGATATCATGACAATATTAGGTAGTATAGATATCATTATGGGGGAAGTTGATCGTTGAAATGATAATAGATAGGGTAGAGGTAGAAACTATCAATTCTTTTTCGAAATCGGAATTATTAAAAGAAATCTACGGACTTATATGGATTCTACCCATTTTGGCCCTCCTACTGGGAATCACAATAGAAGTACTCGTAATTGTGTGGTTAGAAAGAGAAATATCCGCATCGATACAACAACGTATTGGTCCTGAATATGCTGGCCCCCTGGGACTGCTTCAAGCAATAGCAGATGGAACTAAACTACTTTTAAAAGAGGATATCCTCCCATCCCGAGGAGAGATTCCTTTATTTAGCATTGGTCCCTCTATAGCAGTGATATCCATTTTATTAAGTTTTTTAGTTATCCCTTTGGGATATCATTTTGTTTTAGCTGATCTTAGTATTGGTGTTTTTTTATGGATTGCGATTTCAAGTATTGCTCCTATTGGTCTTCTCATGGCAGGGTATAGCTCAAATAATAAATATTCTTTTTCAGGTGGTCTACGAGCGGCTGCTCAATCTATTAGTTATGAAATACCATTAACTTTTTGTGTACTAGCAATATCTCTACGTGTGATTCGTTAAAATAGGATCTTTTTCCTCTAAAATACATGGAATGCTTATCTTCCTTTGCTTATTCTGTATTCGCGTTGGTAAGTTAAACTCGATAGCTATATGAGTGAAACAAAACAGCTTATTAATTTGTAGTAAAAATAAAAAATCTCATTTCCTACGTACAAGAAAAAAGTTCAAGTAAACATAAGCAGTGTAAACTCTTTACCCCAAGGTTGAGATTGTTTAATTAGTCATCATATCTTGAAGCGGGCAAGAATAAAAGTTAGTGAGGGATTCGCGGTATGGAATTCCATTACTAGAATATTTTTAGTTATTACTATAATTTAAACTTATAACCATAAGGCAATCCATCATATCTTGAAGCGGGCAAGAATAAAAGTTAGTGAGGGATTAGGAACACTAAAGTACATACAGGATTAGTAATGAGAGAATCTAAATCATTAGACATTTTTCCTCATAAAAGGAATCATAATAAGGACTTGAAATTGGTGGAAATGATCAAGCAGTACTTTCTTCAGATTCCGGTCTAGAGTATGTTCCCATTCACTTGTTAAGGAAATGGCTATCAAGAACGAATTAACCCTTTATTCTTTTTTTTTAAGTATACCCCTCCCGGGGAAAGAAGAATAGGACAAAAGATATGGAATACAATACAAAAAAGGATCTTTATTTATTCTTTCCTTTCTTTATCCCTATTCATACAGAATTCCTCATGAACTAATGCCAAATTCTTTCCATTTATTAATTGCTATAATGGGTGATTTATTCCAATATTAAGTTATTACCGAACAAAGAAAAATTTTATTATATAAAGGATGAGATCAATTCGGAAGCGCTTTTTTTTTTTATTCTAGCAGACGTAATTGCTTTGGTCTAATTTTGGACTTTCCAATCAATTTTATCTTACCTAATTCTATCTATGCCCAGGGGATAATACCGAAACGAAACAATCCTTTCCTTTTTTCTGATCATAGAGGAGCCGTATGAAGCTAAGGTTTCATGTACGGTTTTGGAATAGCGGTGGGAACTGTGATGTTATCATCGACTATGATTATCTAATAGTTCAAGTACAGTTGATATAGTTGAAGCACAGTCCAAATATGGTTTTTTTGGATGGAATCTTTGGCGTCAGCCTATAGGTTTTCTAGTTTTTCTAATTTCTTCTTTAGCAGAATGTGAAAGATTACCCTTTGATTTACCAGAAGCAGAAGAAGAATTAGTAGCAGGTTATCAAACCGAATATTCTGGTATAAAATATGGTTTATTTTATCTTGTTTCTTACCTAAATTTATTAGTTTCCTCTTTATTTGTAACTGTTCTATACTTAGGCGGGTGGAATTTCTCTATTCCCTATATATCCTTTTTTGGATTTTTCCAAATGAATAAAATAATTGGAATTTTGGAAATGGTAATAGGTATCTTTATTACATTAACTAAAGCTTATTTATTTCTCTTCATTTCTATCACAATAAGATGGACTTTACCCAGGATGAGAATGGATCAGTTATTAAATCTTGGATGGAAATTTCTTTTACCTATTTCTCTGGGCAATCTCTTATTAACAACTTCTTCCCAACTAGTTTCACTATAAATAAGAATACAATAACAGTAAGAATATTTTCAACACAAAAGTTCTCTCAAACAAGAGAAAGAAACATACCTTTTTCATATATAGATTTAGAATATGTTCCCTATGCTAACTGGGTTCATTAGTTATGGTCAACAAACAATACGCGCCGCAAGATACATTGGTCAAGGTTTAATAATTACCTTATCCCACACAAATCGTTTACCTATAACGATTCACTACCCTTATGAAAAATCAATTACATCGGAGCGTTTCCGGGGGCGAATACACTTTGAATTTGATAAATGCATTGCTTGTGAAGTATGTGTTCGCGTATGCCCGATAGATCTACCCCTTGTGGATTGGAAATTTGAAAAGGATATTAAAAGAAAACAATTGCTTAATTATAGTATTGATTTCGGAGTTTGTATATTTTGTGGTAACTGTGTTGAATACTGTCCCACAAATTGTTTATCAATGACTGAAGAATATGAACTTTCTACTTATGATCGTCATGAATTGAATTACAATCAAATTGCTTTGAGTCGGTTACCAATCTCCATAATGGGAGATTACACAATTCAAACAATTAGGAATTCGCCCCAAAGTAAAATGGACGAAGAAAAATCTTGGAATTCAAGAACGATTACGGATTACTAGGTATTAGGATTTTAGAAAAATCCATTTTTACTAACTCTAACGAAAAAAGAATAACTACTGCTTAACAACTTATATGCATATACAAAAAAATATCCTAATACCCTTTTCCTTCCTTGAATCTTTTAGTTTTAGTCAGTTCATGAAAAATTTTATACTAGAAATTTCTTCTTATCCATAATGGATTTACCTGGACCAATACATGAGATTCTTGTGCTATTTGGGGGATTTGTTCTTCTACTAGGAGGTCTAGGAGTAGTATTACTTACCAACCCAATTTATTCAGCCTTTTCGCTGGGATTAGTTCTTGTTTGTATATCCTTATTCTATTTTTTATTAAATTCCTACTTTGTAGCTGTCGCACAACTTCTTATTTATGTGGGAGCCATAAATGTCTTGATCATATTTGCTGTAATGTTTGTAAACGGCTCAGAGTGGTCTAAAGATAAGAATTATTGGACGATTGGGGATGGGTTTACTTTACTCCTTTGTATAACTATTCCTTTTTCACTAATGACTACTATCCCAGATACGTCGTGGTATGGAATTCTTTGGACTACAAGATCAAACCAAATAGTAGAACAGGGTCTCATAAATAACGTTCAACAAATTGGGATTCATTTAGCAACCGATTTTTATCTTCCGTTTGAACTCATTTCCCTAATTCTTCTAGTTTCTTTAATAGGTGCAATTACTATGGCTCGACAATAAGAAATACTTAGAATGAGTCAAAATTCTTAGAATTTCAAATATAAAATAAATAACTAAAGAATCACAATTTTGATTTAGTAAAACCCATCTACTGCCAACACAACAAATACCTTCTTTTCTCTTTTGTTGTGTAATTGTTCTATTCTAATTAATTGAATCGGTTCAATTCTTGTCCTCATATTGAAATGAATCGAGATTGATAAGGAGTTAGTTAATGATGTTTGAGCATGTACTTTTTTTGAGTGTCTATTTATTTTCGATTGGTATCTATGGATTGATCACAAGCCGAAACATGGTTAGAGCTCTAATATGTCTTGAACTTATACTGAATTCAATTAATCTAAATCTCGTAACATTTTCTGATCTATTTGATAGTCGCCAATTAAAAGGAGACATTTTCGCAATTTTTGTTATAGCCCTTGCGGCTGCTGAAGCAGCTATTGGACTATCTATTCTTTCTTCCATCCATCGTAACAGGAAATCAACTCGTATCAATCAATCCAATTTTTTGAATAATTAGACATAGAATCCTCTAAACAAAGGCGCATATATAATAATAAGAAACATTAAGATGAATAGAAATCTAATCTTATTTTCTTATTAGTGTTTAATCCATTTTTGGAGTAGGTTATTTCAGAGTATTGTTTTTTACTTATTGAATATTGCATTTTTGCAATTCATTGATATTGCAATTTGAATATTGCAATAATTTATATTGAAAAGATGATAGCCAATTTATTGGCTAATTCGAATTAGTATGTAGAATTCGTATAATTATGACTGTTGAAGCCTTAAATTCAAGTCTCTTGGCTCTTTTCACGCTTTCTCACAAACAGATTACGAAATATATTGCATTATTTGTTAAAGTTTGGATAAACCATTGCTTCATCTGGTGTCTATAATACATCTAATTTATATAGTACTAATTTCATTTTTACCAGATCGAAAATTTTTATGTTGAAAAGGAAAATTTAGAGATCCAATGTCACATTCTGTAAAAATTTATGATACATGTATAGGATGCACTCAATGTGTACGAGCTTGCCCAACGGATGTATTAGAAATGATACCTTGGGATGGATGTAAAGCCAAGCAAATTGCTTCCGCGCCGAGAACCGAAGATTGTGTGGGTTGTAAGAGATGCGAATCCGCCTGCCCAACGGATTTTTTAAGTGTCCGCGTTTATTTACAGGCTGAAACAACCCGCAGCATGGCTCTATCTTATTGATACGTTACAAAAAACTCCACTTGAATCGTCTGATTCCTCTTTACCGAAGAAGCCTGTGCTCGAAATAATCGAGCATGGGCTTTTCTGGTCAAAACGTATCTTGTCTTTATTACTTTATCATGAGTTATTTTCCTTGGTTAACAATACTTGTTGTTTTGCCGATATTTGCAGGTTCATTAATTTTCTTTTTACCTCATAAAGGAAATAAAATCGTTAGGTGGTATACTATAGCTATTTGTTTATTAGAATTCCTTCTAATGACTTATGCATTCTGTTATCATTTCCAATTGGAGGATCCCTTAATCCAATTAAAGGAGGATTCTAAATGGATAGATGTTTTCGATTTCCACTGGAGATTGGGAATCGATGGGCTTTCATTAGGATCTATTTTATTGACAGGATTTATCACTACTTTAGCTACTTTAGCGGCTTGGCCGGTTACTCGGAATTCGCAATTATTCTATTTCCTGATGCTAGCAATGTATAGCGGTCAAATAGGATTATTTTCTTCACGAGACCTTTTACTTTTTTTTATCATGTGGGAGTTAGAATTAATTCCTGTTTACTTACTTTTATCCATGTGGGGGGGAAAGAGGCGTCTGTATTCAGCTACCAAGTTTATTTTGTATACTGCAGGCGGTTCCATTTTTTTCTTAATTGGAGTTCTGGGTATGGGATTATATGGTTCCAATGAACCCGGATTAGATTTAGAAAGATTGATTAATCAATCATACCCTACAACATTAGAAATACTACTGTATTTTGGCTTCCTTATTGCTTATGCTGTCAAATTGCCGATTATACCTTTACATACGTGGTTACCAGATACCCATGGGGAAGCGCATTACAGTACATGTATGCTTTTAGCCGGAATTCTATTAAAGATGGGAGCATACGGATTGATTCGGGTCAATATGGAATTGTTACCGCATGCTCATTATCTATTTTCCCCCTGGTTGGTAATAATAGGAGCGGTGCAAATAATCTATGCAGCTTCAACTTCTCTTGGTCAACGAAATTTCAAAAAAAGAATAGCCTACTCCTCCGTATCTCACATGGGTTTCATAATTATAGGAATTGGTTCCATAACCAACATTGGACTAAATGGAGCTATTTTACAAATATTATCTCATGGATTTATTGGTGCTACACTTTTTTTCTTGGCGGGAACGGCTTGTGATAGAATGCGTCTTGTTTATCTCGAAGAACTGGGGGGAATATCTATCCCAATGCCAAAAATTTTTACCATGTTTAGTAGCTTTTCAATGGCTTCTCTTGCCTTGCCGGGAATGAGCGGTTTTGTTGCAGAATTAGTAGTATTTTTTGGACTAATTACTAGTCCTAAATTTATGTTAATGCCAAAAATGCTAATTACTTTTGTAATGGCAATAGGAATGATATTAACTCCTATTTATTTATTATCTATGTTACGCCAGATGTTCTATGGATACAAGCTATTTCATGTTCCAAACAAAAATTTTGTAGATTCTGGACCACGGGAACTCTTTCTTTTAATCTGTATCTTTTTACCAGTCATAGGAATTGGTATTTATCCAGATTTTGTTCTCTCTCTATCCGTTGATAGGGTAGAGGTTCTATTATCCAATTATTATACTAAATAGGATTTTATTTTTTTAACCAGTCCGCTCTATATTCCAGAGTGGAAAAATAAAAAATTCAGAAAAAAGTCAAAAAGTCTAATTAGATCTATCTCGAATTTTTGAGAACCCCTTGAACGTCTTTTCAAAGGGTTCTCAAATCAAACAAAAAAGGAAAAAACCTGAAGGTTTTATGTTATGTAATTATTTAGATGGTAATGTAAATGAACCGTAACTATGTAAACCTATTCCTAATAGATTGATACCAAAATAGCAGATCCAAATTATAAGAAATCCTATCGAAGCTACAAGTGCGGAATTCGTACCCTTCCAATTTGGATTTGTTCTACTATGTAAATATATTGCAAATATGGTCCAGGTAATAAATGCCCAAGTTTCCTTAGGATCCCAATTCCAATAGGATCCCCATGCCTCATTAGCCCATACTGCTCCACAAAGAATACCCACGGTTAAAAGAGTAAACCCTAGGCTAATGACACGATAACTCCAAGAATCCAAACGCTCAGTTAATTGATATTTGTAATAATTTGGAAATACGGGAAAAGAGGTGTTTTTTAAAGCACTTCTTTTTGCATATAAATATTCAATCTCACTAAAGAAAAATGTTTTTCTTAAAACATTTTTCTTTAGTGAAAAGAAATCGAAAGAATTTCGAAATCTAATGATTAGAAGAGCAGCGGATAATAAGGATCCGCACAAAAGAGTTGCATAGCTTAGTAACATCATACTGACATGCATCATTAACCACTGAGATTGTAGAGCAGGTACTAGTATTGTGGATTGATGCATTTCAGTTAAAAGACCCGACGTGGCAAAGCCTTGCGTTAAAATAGTACTTGGCGTAGTTATTGTGCTTAAATCATTTTTCGAGTTCTGTATCTTAGGAATAGTATGAAGAATATACAGAGTCCATGAAAGGAAGATCAATGATTCATATAAATTACTTAATGGAAAATGTCCCGAAGAAACCCAACGAGAGACTAAAAATCCTGTTATAGAGAAAAAAGTAGCTATCATTCCCTTTTCTGACGAATCACATAATCCCCTAAGTTCACGAACTAATAAGGTTATCAAATGAATCGTAATCACAATTGAAATGGTTGAGAAAGAGATATGAGTTAGTATATGTTCTAAAGTTGCAAATATCATAACGATAAGGTCCCATTACAAAATTGTAAATTTCGAATTGAATCCATTTTATAATTTATTGTATTCTTTTTCGAGAATGCCGCCACTCGGATTCGAACCGAGATGCTTGAGCACTGCTTCCTAAGAGCAGCGTGTCTACCAATTTCACCATGGCGGCTAATTTAAAATAATAAATAGTTAACTTAAAAGAATAATAGTTATTTTATCGTGAATCGTCGAGACTGGGAGAGGCCATAGAATTTAGGAACATTAGAAGTTCATCATTAACTACAATGAAATGAATTTTGTATTTTTTTTTTTTTTTAGAAAAATTTATAGAATGAAAGCCTTTACACTCTTATTAATATGATGTACCAGTCCTAAACCCATTTATATGGGAATTTTTGATAAGATTAGATAGAGCTTGTAAGTCCTATTGCAAGAATAGTCTACTTTTTATAATAGAATCCTCATAAAAACGAGGATTCTATTATAAATAAAAAAAAGTTCTTTGATAGGAAAAGAATACTGAGGACACAATATACCAAAAACTTTTGTTCTATATAATGATAATGGAGGGATTGGTTCTAAGAATATTGTACCGAGGAATTCGACACAGAAAAGTACATTTATTAATTAATCCGAATTATTCATTCATATTAAATAATTGGAATTTCTTTTGGATAGTTCAATTCAGATTATTTCTAAATCTTGCTTGTTGCCCAGAAAAACCTTTTGGTTTTGGATGCTCGTTGCCGCTATAAAATGATCTTGATTTTGCTAAAGAATAAGATTGTACTATGGAAAAATAAGTCTTTTTTTTCCAAAGATTTTTACGAATACGCTTTTTTGACATCGAAGTACGTTTTTTTGGAACTGCCATTCAAAAAGGGAATTACTTTTTTCTAGTTGTATGTGAAAGACATCTATTGCCGCAAATCAATCCTTCTTTCTGTTTTTTCTTAGTATTTATACTTAGATACTGAAAGATACTTAAATGATACTGAAAGATACTGAAATTCTAAATTCTTCTTTAGTTCATTTTGTCTAATGTGGGTAAGACAAGAGTTTTTTAAGATTTTCTATTTAAATCAATTTATATATTAAACATACTCCATATATAAATATATGGTATGGGGGATAAGCCCTCATATAAGAGGGGGATATAAAAAGAAGGAGGGTCAAATTCAATTCAAATAGTTAATTAAGTTCAGAAAGCTATTCCATAATTGAATTCCAATAAAAAAATACTGAGTCTCTTAAACAAGACATTCTAAAACTTAGAGAATTCTAGTCATTAGGATTTCCTTTTATATGAAATATGCAATATTCGAGAATTTCTTATAAATATAGGTTTTCTTTGGAATTCAATCAATCAATTACGAAACAACAGAGCTCTTTTATTTTAACAGAAAGAAATAAAAAAAAAAAATGATTAGAAAGTCAAATTATTCAATTTTTTTTTGTATTTTAATAAATATTTTTTTTTAACTAATAACTAGATACCGAAATTCTTTGATTGACTTTTTTAATTTAAGTAACTAAACCCATTCTTAATTTTGGAATATTTTAATGAGAGAAATTTGAAAAATCCAGAATTCCAGTATTTTTTATTTTTCTTATTTTGTTTTTTTAATTCCTTTAGAAAGAGATAAGAATAGGTTTGGTGAATCGGAAACAATTTTATTTTATAGAAAAATTGAACTATAAATTTAAACTAAAAATTGCTATTTCTTTTCTTATGGAACATACATATCAATATGCCTGGGTAATTCCTCTTCTCCCACTTCCAGTTATTATGTCAATGGGATTTGGACTTTTTCTTATTCCCACAGCAACAAAAAATCTTCGTCGCATATGGGCTTTTCCTAGTATTTTACTCTTAAGTATAGCTATGGTATTCTCACTTCACCTGTCTATTCAACAAATAAATGGAAGTTCTATCTATCAATATCTATGGTCTTGGACCATCAATAATGATTTTTCCTTAGAATTTGGATACTTGGTCGACCCCCTTACGTCTATTATGTTAATACTAATTACTACTGTAGGAATCTTAGTTCTTATTTATAGTGACGATTATATGTCTCATGATGAAGGATATTTGAGATTTTTTGTTTATATAAGTTTTTTTAATACTTCCATGTTGGGGTTGGTTACTAGTTCCAATTTGATACAAATTTATTTTTTTTGGGAACTTGTCGGAATGTGTTCCTATTTATTGATAGGCTTTTGGTTTACGCGGCCAATTGCAGCGAGTGCTTGTCAAAAAGCTTTTGTAACTAATCGTGTAGGGGATTTTGGTCTGTTATTAGGAATTTTAGGTTTTTTTTGGATAACGGGTAGTTTGGAGTTTCGGGATTTGTTCAAAATAGCTAATAACTGGATTCCTAATAATGGGATTAATTCCTTACTTACTACTTTGTGTGCTTTTTTATTATTCCTTGGTGCAGTTGCAAAATCCGCACAATTTCCTCTTCACGTATGGTTACCTGATGCTATGGAAGGACCCACTCCCATTTCGGCTCTTATACACGCAGCAACTATGGTTGCTGCGGGGATTTTTCTTATAGCTAGACTTCTTCCTCTTTTCATATCCCTACCTTTGATAATGAGTTTCATTTCTTTAGTAGGTACAATAACACTCTTCTTAGGAGCCACTTTAGCTCTTGCTCAGAGAGATATTAAAAGAAGCTTAGCCTATTCTACAATGTCTCAATTGGGTTATATGATGTTAGCTCTAGGTATGGGTTCTTATCAAGCTGCTTTATTCCATTTGATCACTCATGCTTATTCGAAAGCTTTATTGTTCTTAGGATCCGGATCCGTTATTCATTCAATGGAACCTCTTGTTGGATATTCACCAGATAAAAGTCAGAATATGGTTCTTATGGGTGGTTTAAAAAAATACGTTCCAATTACAAGAACTACCTTTTTATGTGGTACACTTTCTCTTTGTGGTATTCCACCTCTTGCTTGCTTCTGGTCCAAAGATGAAATCCTTAGTAATAGTTGGTTGTATTCACCCCTTTTTGGAATAATAGCCTCTTTTACTGCAGGATTAACTGCATTTTATATGTTTCGGATATATTTACTTACTTTTGATGGGTATTTGCGTGTTCATTTTCAAAATTACAGTAGTACTAAAGAAGGTTCGTTGTATTCAATATCCTTATGGGGAAAAAGTATATCCAAAGGAGTCAATAGGGATTTTGTTTTATCAACAATGAAGAGTGGGGTTTCTTTTTTTTCACAAAATATACCCAAAATTCCTGCTAATACAAGAAATAAGATAGGATCCTTTAGTACTCCCTTTGGGGCTAAAAAAACTTTTGTCTATCCTCATGAAACGGGAAATACTATGCTATTTCCTCTTCTTATATTATTACTTTTTACTTTGTTCATTGGATCTATAGGAATCCATTTTGATAATGGAGTAAAAGATAATAGAATATTGGAGTTAACCATATTATCAAAGTGGCTAACTCCTTCAATAAACTTGTTCCAGGAAAATTCAAATTCTTCCATAAATTCATATGAATTTCTCACTAATGCAATTTCTTCTGTAAGTTTAGCAATTTTTGGTCTATTCATAGCATATATCTTTTATGGATCTGCTTATTCTTTTTTTCAGAATTTGAATTTTCAAAATTCCCTTGTAAAAAAGAATCCAAAAAAGAGCTTTTTGGATGAAGTAAAAAAAAAGATATACAGCTGGTCCTATAATCGTGGTTATATAGATTTTTTCTATACTAGGGTTTTTATCCTAGGTATAAGAAGATTAGCTGAACTAACGCATTTTTTTGATAAAGGTGTCATTGATGGAATTATCAATGGAGTAGGTCTTGCTGGTTTTTGTATAGGAGAAGAAATAAAATATGTAGGGGGAGGGCGAATATCGTCTTATCTATTCTTTTTTTTATGTTATGTATCCTTGTTCTTATTCTTTATTCCATGAAAATGGATTATTCCATGAATTCCTCAAAACGAGGCTCATCAAAATGCAAAATCTAAGACTACTATAAGACTACTAATAAAATAAGAAAAAAATTTGAACGATTAAATTACTTCTCCCGAATATCCAACTGACTTATTAATTTCTTATAACGTACTCTATTTTTCTTTGCCAAATAAGCCAGCAAACGTTGACGTTTTCCCAAAAGTCTTCGTAGACCTCTTTCCGATGAAAAATCTTTTTTGTGTAATTCTAAATGTGAAGCAAGTCTCCGTATCTTATTGGTGAAACTGAATACTTGAAATTCAACAGAACCCCTGTTTTCTTGTTTTTCTTCTTTAACCATAAATCAACAAATTTTTCTACCTCCTTTGTTTTTCATGTATTTTTCTGATCAGGAAAAATAAAAAATTATGTCAGTTATTTTTAAGTTATTCTAATCTCGTACACACAAAAATTTGCAATTATTCATCTACTGCTGGAATCTGGAATTTGGATTTATTTTATCGATGCAAATTGGATTTGGATAGAAGGGTACATTCTTTTATTTTAGATAGAAGAAACATTTCTTCTATCTAAAATAAAAGAATTTTGCTGATTTATTTATTGCTATATCCAATTTATAGAATTGATATACCATTTAATTGATATCATTTAGCAAAATGAAACACAGCATATGCATCCATCTTTGGGCTCGAGAATTTCACGGGATAGAGATATAGTATAAGAAATAGGCTATTAAGTAACTCTAAATGAATTGTGGATACATCTGTATCCTTAACATACTGAAACGACTGCCATTATTCGTATCAAACCAATAGCGATTCATAAAAGCTAAATCTTGTAATCAATGGTGGGCCAATAATGAATTTTTTTGCATATGTATTAAGACGCTTGGTCTGATTTCGAAATTGTCCAGAGTTTTTTATGTTGTTTTCATTGCAAAATGATGGATCTCCTTCCGTAACTTTCCAATTACGAGTACGAGAATTGAAAGACATGAAAATTCTCAATTCTCTACGGCGTCTAGGAGATAGATCGAATATTTTCAGGAACAAGAAAATCAGAAGAATCTTTTT